CAAGCAAACGCACATTCCCCTCTTTTTTTGGACAGAATAGAAAAATCCCCTCTTTTTTCTTTTGATATCTCCGGGCTGATTAAAGTAATTTTTAGAAATTGGGTAGGGAAAGGGGAAGCATTCAAAATTGTAGAGTATACAGAAGAAGAAAGAAAAAGAGAAGAAGAAAAAGAGACGAAGAAAAGAACGGAGAAAGAGCGAATACAGATAGCAGAGGCCTGGGATACCATTCCAGTTACACAAGTAATAAGAGGTTGCATGTTACTAACTCAATCTATTTTTAGAAAATATATTGTATTACCTTCATTGCTAATTGCAAAAAATAGTGGACGCATGTTCCTATTTCAATTTCCCGAATGGTTTGAGGATTTACAGGAATGGAATAGAGAGATGCATGTTAAATGTACCTATAATGGTGTTCCATTATCCGAAACAGAATTTCCGAAAAATTGGTTGACAGACGGTATTCAGATAAAAATCTTATTTCCCTTCCGTCTGAAACCTTGGCACAAATCGAAACTACGATCATCTAAGAAAGGTTTAATGAAAAAGAAAAAAGAAAAAGATGATTTTTGTTTTTTAACAGTTTGGGGAATGGAAACTGAACTTCCTTTTGGTTCGCCCCGAAAAGGACCTTCCTTTTTTAAACCCATTTTTAAGGAAATTGAAAAAAAAATTGGAAAATTTAAAAAGAAGTCTTCTCGAGTTCTAATAGTTTTTAAAAGAAAAATAAAATTACTTCGAAAAGTTTTAAAAGAAACAAAAGAATGGGTTATCGAAAGTGTTATTTTTATAAAAAAAATAATAAAAGAACTTTCAAAAATTCTGTTATTTCGATTACCAGGAAGAGAAGTATATGAATCAAGTGAAATTAAAGAAGAAAAAGATTCTATAATAAGCAATCAGCTAATTCACGAATCGTTTAGTGAAATTGCATCTACGAATTGGACAAATTCTTCATTAACAGAAAAAAAAATCAAGGATTTGACTACTAGAACAAGTACAATTCGAAATCAAATAGAAAGAATTATAAAAGAGCAAAAAAAAATAACTCCAAGAATAAATAATATTAGTCTTAAAAAAACAAGTTATAATGCTAAAAGATTCGAAAAATGGCAAATATTCAAAAAAAGAAATGCTCAATTAATCTCTAAATTACCTCTTTTTTTGAAATTTTTCATTGAAAGAATCTACACAGATATATTTTTATGTATCATTAATATTCCCAGAATGAATACAGAACTTTTTCTTGAATCAACAAAAAAAATTATTGATAAATCCATTTACAATAATGAAAGAAAACAAGAAAGAATTAATAAAATTAAGAAAAATCTAATTCCATTTATTTCGACTATAAAAAAGTCACTTGATAATATTAGTAATAGTCAAAAAAATTCACCTATTTTTTATGACTTATCCTACGTGTCACAAGCATATGTATTTTTCAAATTATCACAAATCCAAGTTAGTAACTCGTATAAATTAAGAGCTGTTCTTCAATCTCAAGGAATCCCCCCGCCTGAAATAAAGGATTCTTTTGAAACACAAGGAATGGTTGATTCGAAATTAGGGGATAAGAAACTTCCGAGTTATGAAATGAATCAATGGAAAAAGTGGTTAAGAGGATATTATCAATACAATTTATCTCAGAGCAGATGGTATAGATTAATACCAGAAAAATGGCGCAATACAGTTCATCAGCGTAAAAAGGAAAATTTTAGCAAAAGGCATTCATATGAAAAAGACCAATTAATTGATTTCAAAAAACAAAAACAAATTGAAGTATATTCATTATCTAATCAAAAAAGAAAAGAGAATTTGCAAAAATACTATAAATATGATCTTTTATCATATAAATTTCTTAATTATGAAAATAAAACGGAATACTTTTTTTATAGATCTCCGTTTCAAGGACGTAAGAAGCAAGAGATTTCTTATAACACGCATAAAGAAAATATACTGAGGAACATCCCTATCGATAATTATCTAGGAAAGGTCCATATTCTATATATGGAAAAAACGGTCGATAGAAAATATTTTGATTGGAACATTCTCAATTTTGATCTTAAACAAAAAGGCGATATTGAGGCCTGGGTCAGCAATGGGAATCAAAATACTCAAATAATTCCTAAAAAAGATCTTTTTTACCTTATGATTCCAGAAATCAATCCACCAAACTCCGACAAAGTATTTTTTGATTGGATGGGAATGAATGAAAAAATGCTAAAGTGTCGCATAGCGAATTTGGAACCTTGGTTCTTCCCAGAATTTGTGTTACTTTATAATGCATATAAAAGCAAACCTTGGTTTATACCAAGCAAATTACTTCTTTCAAATTTGAATAAAAATGAAAATAGTAGTGAAAATAAAAAAATAAATCAAAAGCAAAAAGGAAGTTTTTTGATACCATCGAATAAAAAGCATGAAAATCAAGGAGAAAAAGAACCCACAAGTCCAGGAAATCTTGGATCCGTTCTCTCACAACAAAAAGATAGTGAAGAAAATTATGCAAGATCAGACATGAAAAAGGGGAAAAAGAAAAAACAATACAAAAGCAGCGCGAGAGCAGAACTAGATTTCTTCCTGAAACGTTATTTGCTTTTTCAATTGAGATGGGACGATACTTTGAATCAAAGACTGATCAATAATGTCAAGGTATATTGTCTCCTGCTTAGACTGATAGATCCAACCCAAATTACTATACCCTCGATTCAAAATAGAGAAATGAGTTTGGATATAATGCTGATTGAGAAGAATTTAACTCTTAACCAATTGATGAAAAAGGGAATATTGATTATAGAACCCATTCGTCTGTTTGGAAAAAACGATGCACAATTTATTATGTATCAAACCATAGGTATTTCATTGGTTCATAAGAGTAAGCACCAAATTAATCAAAAATACCAAGAACAAAGATATGTTTCTAAGAAGAATTTTGATGAAACTATTTCATCACACCAAAGAATAACTGAAAATAGAGACAAAAATCATTTGGATTTGGTTGTTCCTGAAAATATTTTCTCGTTTAGACGTCGTAGAAAGTTGAAAATTCTAAGTTGTTTTAATTCAAAGAATAGAAATGGTGAAGATAGAAATCCAGTATTTTGGAATGCAAAGGACGTAAAAGACAGCAGCCAAGTTTCGCATGACAGTAACCATTTTAATAGAGAGAAAAATCAATTAATGAAATTAAAGCTCTTTCTTTGGCCTAATTATCGATTAGAGGATTTAGCTTGTATGAATCGTTATTGGTTTGATACCAATAATGGCAGTCGTTTCAGTATGTTAAGAATACATCTGTATCCACGATTGAAATTTTGACATTTCGTGGATAATACACTTTTTCTATATATTCTATACCCTATATATATAATAGGGTATATCAAAGCAAACAAATACATAGATCACATGTCTTGTCTCACATTTCATTCTAATATCCAATAGGAAATAGGAAATGAATAATGTCTCGATTAGATCTCGAAATGAATCAACAGAACCTTCTTTGTTTTAGGTCTAAATTCTTCGATGCGAAAATGTACCAATCCTTTTCTATCCCTATCTAAATCCAATTAGAAATTGGATTAATTGATTTGAATTCAGAAAATTAGGAGTTCATAAAGAAATTTGGATTAGATTATTGTATATACCAGATTCCAATTAATGGCATTATTATTACTGATCAATAAAATCCATATCTGTAAAAAGGGAAAGGGGATTTTTTTATGGTAACAAATTCATTCATTTCGGTTATTTCTCAAAAAGAAAACGAAGAAAACAGAGGGTCTGTTGAATTTCAAGTATTCAATTTTACCACTAAGATAAGAAGACTTACTTCACATTTGGAATTGCACAAAAAAGACTCTTCATCCCAGAGAGGTTTGCGGAAAATTTTGGGAAAACGCCAACGACTGCTGGCCTATTTGTCAAAAAAAAATAGAAGACGCTATAAAGAATTAATTAGTGAGTTAAATATTCGAGAGATAAAAACTCGTTAATTTGAAGCGTGATACCATTTGAGCTTAGTCGTTTAAATTTTGATGAACTTCTTTTTACTTTCAGCAATGCATGGAAGAACGACTCGGGAAAAAACTTATGATTGTACCAACTACAAGAAAAGACCTCATGATAGTCAATATGGGCCCTCACCACCCATCAATGCATGGTGTTCTTCGACTGATTGTTACTCTCGATGGTGAAAATGTTATTGATTGTGAACCAATACTGGGTTATTTACATAGAGGGATGGAGAAAATTGCGGAAAATCGAACAATTATACAATATTTGCCTTATGTAACGCGTTGGGATTATTTAGCTACTATGTTCACAGAAGCAATAACCGTAAATGGACCCGAACAGCTAGGCAATATTCAAGTACCTAAAAGGGCTAGCTATATCAGAGCTATTATGTTGGAGTTAAGTCGTATCGCTTCTCATTTGTTATGGCTTGGCCCTTTTATGGCAGATATTGGGGCACAGACCCCTTTCTTCTATATTTTTCGAGAACGAGAGTTAATATATGACTTGTTCGAAGCTGCTACCGGTATGCGCATGATGCATAATTATTTTCGTATCGGAGGAGTAGCTGCTGATCTACCTCATGGCTGGATAGATAAATGTTTGGATTTTTGCGATTATTTTTTAACCGGGGTTGCTGAATATCAAAAGCTTATTACGCGGAATCCTATTTTTTTAGAACGAGTTGAAGGCGTAGGCATTATTGGCGCAGAAGAAGCACTAAATTGGGGTTTATCGGGCCCAATGCTACGAGCTTCCGGAATACAGTGGGATCTTCGTAAAATTGATCGTTATGAGTCTTACGACGAATTTGATTGGGAGATTCAATGGCAAAAAGAAGGGGATTCATTAGCTCGGTATTTAGTACGAATCAGTGAAATGACAGAATCCATAAAAATTATCCAACAGGCTCTGGAAGGAATTCCAGGGGGACCCTATGAGAATTTAGAAATTCGACGCTTTGGTAGAATAAAAGACCCTGAATG